ACTACCCGATTAGATAATATTGTGTACCAATTTATGTTCTGGGATTTATATATACCCGGAATTGCTGTTATAATTGAAATTGCGAAGGATTTTTTTTCAATAAAAAAACCAATACTGATTGTATCAATTTTTATTTTCTTATATCATTAAGGAAACGCAATTTGAGATTCAAATTTACGAATCATTCATGAATTATATATAATTATATATATAGTTAACGGTTCCAGTTTGTGCTGAATTTTTTCTTTTATGACTGAAAAATCAAAATTTTGTTTTTCACTAGAAAAGTAAGGGAAATTTTTAGAGATTGTATGGTTTTAAGATACTATACAATCAATCGAAGGGATGGATCCAACTCAAACAAAAAAGAAAGATTTCTTTTAGAAAAGGAATTAAGGAAAACGGGATTAAGATTCAAAATACAAGTACAATAAATAAGAAGACAAAAGGATAATTTTTTGATAGATTTTGATTTGGTATCGTTTTGGCGGCATGGCCGAGCGGTAAGGCGGGGGACTGCAAATCCTTTTTCCCCAGTTCAAATCCGGGTGTCGCCTAATCACCAAAAGAATTGACATACCTTCTTCTGTTTTGCTGATAGAATTTTGGAAATTTTTCCGGCGGAAGCAAACGGAGGAAACTGATAAATCGTGATAGTCCTTCCATTACTAACGGAGTGTCTACGGGCCGGGTTTTGAATTAGATTGGATAGCAGGACGGAAATCAAATTCCGTTTTTAGTTGCGGAAAGGCCAGAAGATACTTTGTATACATATTCATCAAAGTCTTTGAGTACTCCGGCATTCAATCAATATTAATTCGATTGAATGGGTAATTGGCTTTTACTTAATATACCTTTTATACCTTATATACTATACCTTTTTTCTTTTTTCGTTAACCCCTAGCCAAGAACAGAACATAATAGGGCGTCCTCCGATTGTTTCATAGAGACAATAAGGGACGGTAAGGATTAGATCAAAACAAAATGGGAAAGAAATAGGGTATGGGTTGGGTAGTGATCTACCTTTCTTCTATTTTTTTAGACTTTTTACTTAACTTAATGAAGGACAACAAAAGAAAGAATAGATTTTTAGTATTTCTACATAATTTTTAGTATTTCTACATATTAGTAGCATTTCTTTGATACTTCCAAGGGGGTCTCCGCATATTTTGCTTGTGCTTAATCTTTTCTGATTATACTAGAAATCTTATAAGACCCCTTATAAGTTAGAGTTGGATTTATTGGATTGTTTCATCAACGACGTTAGGTCAGAATTTTTGACTCTGCGCCAGTGATTCCACTATTATTTATTAGTGAACAATAATTCAAGAATTCCTTCATAGATAGGGGACATAATTCACATGGATATAGTAAATCTCGCTTGGGCTGCTTTAATGGTAGTCTTTACATTTTCCCTTTCACTCGTAGTATGGGGAAGAAGTGGACTCTAGAAGTACTACTAATTGTAATTGAGTTTAGGAATTAAACTGTATCCATTTTTTTTATAAATCGTTCAGTTCTGAAAAGCTTTTTTTAGTTGAAATTTCATTATTTCAACACTATTTCAATTTAAAATTCAATTTTTAAATTGAAATAGAAATAAAAAAATATCTGCATTTCAAAATTCTCTTGGGTTTTCGTGTAGTAATATAGTTTATGAATAATATATATGAAGAATACTCTTTCAATCAAACAAATATTTCAATTATTTCCGTGTTTGTATTTCGAAAGTAAAAAGAATACAAAGTAAAAGAAATACAAATGGTAGTAAATTTATTCCAACTGAATTCTTGATCAATTTTCTATTTCGATGAACCGACTCTTACTAAAATTAGATATGGACCGTGAGGAAGAGTTGCACTTTTTTTATTTTACTTTTTTGTTTCCCTTTATTCAAAGAGAAAATAGTTCTGTTATTACATTACGTAGATGCACATTTTCTATCGGAAACAACACAGACATAGTAGTTCTCTAACGAGATACTACACAGACTAAAATATTGTATTGTCTTGGGCGAGTCACATATTGCGCACTTCCCGTTTGTTTTAATATTTTGGAAATTTTATTTATGTTGTACTTGTTTTATTGAACTCACTGTTCAAACGTTAAAAGAGGTTTACTAATCCTTTCCCCCCCTTTTTTGAAATCCGAAGAAGTTTCCATAGATCATATGTCAACTGATCGATCAATGACTTCTTCGTCGGAATGCTAATAAAAAGATTACTTTATTTTCTTTTATTATACCCATCGAAGAGGCCCTTGATTCTTTTGATCGGGATTCATATTGAAAATAATCAGCAATCCAGGAATTAGAATCGTACGAGTCGCTTTTCAATTATTTCAAATTGATTGAAATCAACACAAATTAAATACAAGACAGATGGATAAAGCAAAGAAATAGAATTGGGGGGGCACTATATACATTATATATAATATGTAATTGATATCGATATATACCAATATATAGGAATATGACGATACTATTGTAGATTGATCTCTATTAAATTAACCCGGATTACAATACACCTTATATACACTACAATAAATATCCACTACAATAACAATAGTAGATAGTATGGTAGAAAGATTCAGATATTTCTTTCTACCATACTATCGTATTTCATAGAATACGGCTAATTCTAGTCTGCCCATTTCATTTAAGACGCGAAATTTGAATCCCTTTCTTCTCTTCAATTATTGATAAGAACTAAAAAGTCAAGTTTAATTCAAATTAATCACCTTGGCTGACTGTTTTTACGTATATTATAAGTAAAAAAGCGGTAGGAACTAGAATAAACAGTGCAGTAGCAATAAATGCGAGAATATTTACTTCCATAATCTCATTGTTTCATTTTTCTTTAATTCGCAATAACTCGGGAGTTAATCCCATAGAGATAATAAATCTTTCGCTTGTAAATTCAATGGGATGAATTACATCTTGATGATATCGAATCGGATCAATATCATGAATAACAATATCTGCACTATCAAATCAACTCATCGTCAAGAATTGAATAGTATAACATAGGAAGATCTTTTATCCATACCGAACTCCAAATTTTATTCCTGATCCAACCAATAATAATAATTCCTTTTTTTTATTTAGCATTCTTTTTCATTCTTTCTTTTCTATCACCTACCGCCCTCTTTGTACAACCATCTGATGAAGTATCATTGAACCGCCCTTACACTTACCATTGATTCGAAACAACCCCCAACAAACAATAGAAGCTAAATAAAAAAAAAAGGAAGAAGTTCGAAACTTATTTTTTTACTGATCTAATCTAATCTTCTTGGAAAACAAAAGAAGGATGATAAAGACGAGTACAAGTTTCGGTATAAAAAAATCTAATATTCCATCAAATTAACTATTTTATTTATTTTTAGCTAAAAATAAATAAAGTTTGTTCTTTCAAGGAAACCCCTTAATAAAAAAATTGCACCCCCCCCCTAATAAAAAAGCGATCCCTGAAAGTATTCTATTACAATAACTATGTTAAAGTTATTTTATATCGTGCAAATTCCATTTATATATGTACTTCCGGGAAACATACAGTACTCTACTCTATTCGACAGATCAGGAGTAATCGAAAAAGCCATACCCAGTACAGTATGGTATCTCTTGGAATCCTGAATCTGATGCTACCAATAATTGTCCTAATCCACATATGTCTATCTCCCATCAATCGAATTCAGTACTAGTCAAAGAAATGAAAATTCCCCCATTGCTGATAAATGTGAAATAAAAAAGAAAAAAAAAAAGAAAGAAGAGGGATTGCCGTTGGGAATGAAATTCTACTTACTTTCTTTCACAAAAAATCTTTCACAAAAAATAGAGAGCGGAATTGATATATTTTTTTATTGGATCCGTCGGGACTGACGGGGCTCGAACCCGCAGCTTCCGCCTTGACAGGGCGGTGCTCTGACCAATTGAACTACAATCCCAAGTAAATACCATAATAAAATAAAGTATTATGTATACATATTTTTATGATTTTATTCTAACCCTTTCAATTTAGAATTTAGATTCAAATTGGCGTGTTGTAACAGAGCCGTGAGTGATATATTGATACCCATATGGGTATGCGCTTTAATGAGAACGACCTGGATTACTAGTAATCCTTTCGTTATTGCCAAATAAATGGGATAATTACTCTTTCAATGAAAAAGGGTTTTTTCTTTACCCCTTTCCTTAGATTTTATTTTATACTTACAGATCCTAATTTGTTGGAAAAATAGAGTAAATAAATAGTGCTATAGATATATATATCAGAGAAGAAAAATTCTCTTCCGTATTGGGGGATCGGATCGGGCATTTCTGGAGAGCACAAAATGGGTTATATGATACCATTTCGTGGTAGATCGGCGAATTTTTGGGCCGAGCTGGATTTGAACCAGCGTAGACATATTGCCAACGAATTTACAGTCCGTCCCCATTAACCGCTCGGGCATCGACCCAGGAAGAATAAATTCCAGGCTTATTGATAATCCATGATCAACTTCCTTTCGTAGTACCCTACCCCCAGGGGAAGTCGAATCCCCGCTGCCTCCTTGAAAGAGAGATGTCCTGAACCACTAGACGATGGGGGCATACCATACTTGCAGGATCGCCATCATACTATGCTCATAGTATGAACAGTTTTTTTAAATTGTCAATAGAATGGAATGGTATGACTCGATACGGAGGATCTTTCCATCTTTCACGATTCTATAGCATTTTTTTCCGCCAATAATTTAGTTCATAATTTAGTTCCGAGACTGCGCCAAATTTCTTTATCAATCATTCAATGAAATATGTTGGATCTCTGTTAAATTAGTGGGTACATGTATGAATCAAATGAATTTCGTTATGATGTCAATTAGGATCGGAAACAATTCATTGTATTGCTATTTATCAAATGCAATATCAATAAACCGTTTTATTTTACCTATATTCACTAGTATATCCTCCCCTAGAATTTTATTTACCGGACAAGTCAAATTTTTCATTTCTGAACGAA